TCAAGTTCTTCTGTTAAGCCCCGATCAATGAACCTACAAAACCCTTCAAATTGTATCTGATTCAACCCGGGTATTGTAGACATTCCCTCATTTCCACCCCTAAGCATTTTCAATTTCCCCATTTATTTTATAGAAAATATCCCACGATTTGCTGTCATTCTTCATCGAATCCACATGAATAGATTTAGCAATAATGGAATTTCTGTTCTTTTTACTGAATCACATGAAATTTTACCTAACTCCGTGTATGAAATACCTATTATGAAAAGAGGAATAAATAGAATTTTATACTCAAATTTGAATTTGCAACAAAACAGATATAATCTAAATTATAAATGGAAACGAATTGAAAAATTCCACCTAAACTTCTGGAGTTTTTTAAAGAATATCAAAACAAAAAATGGATTCCATTTCTACCATTATTATGATATTCCATATTCCAATTCGATTGGATACCAGAAAAAAAATGAATTCGGGATTTGCTCTGCTCGATGAGATAAAGACCTAATCTAATAATCAGAAACAATATAGAATTGATTTTTTTAGCACTTAACCTTTTCAATTGTTCAAAAAAGAATTACAATTCGCAGAGAAGAGAGAAATTTTTACCTTTTTTTAGAATTTGGGAATACGATTGGAGTGCATAACGTAATAAGGCTTGTATTTATTAAACATGCACAGGTCTAACTCCAGCTATAGCTATCTATATATATGTCTTTTACTTTATTGATTGTAGTCATATTCGTTCGGGACAGCACATGTTGTGTTAAATTTTGATTTTCTATTCAATCTATTTAATGAAAAATTGTCAAAAAAAAAATGGAAGCACGAGAATTTCTTAAATATTGAATAGAGTATACGTATTCTATACGGATAAGATACCCGATTAGATAATATCTGTGTAACAATTAACATTTCTGTTCTAGGGTTTACATATACTGACAGTTGCTGTTATAATTGAAATGGAGAAGGATTTTTTTTTTCACTAAAAAAAAGCAATATTGATTAGTTATGTATCAATTTGGCTTTTCTTATCTCATTAAGAAAAAACCATTTTAGATTCAAATTCAAGAATCGTTCAGGAATTAATAGTTAACGGTTCCGATTTGTCCTGAATTTTTTGTTTTTGTGACTGAAGGTGCACGTTTGTTTTTTTTTCAATTGAAAAAAAAAAGGGGGGGTATTCTCATATATTTATTTTGTATCGTTTTGGCGGCATGGCCGAGCGGTAAGGCGGGGGACTGCAAATCCTTTTTCCCCAGTTCAAATCCGGGTGTCGCCTGATCGACAAGAGAATGGAAATAGTTTTTTCCGTTTTGTTGATAGAAAACTTGAAATTTTTTTTCCAGCAGAAGCAAGCGGGGGAAAGGGCTCTTGAGACTTGTTTGATGCTAAATTCTAAGCATCGGCAGGTTTGTTCTCTAAAATACTGTAAATCTTTTCGTCTCGGATTCAAGGAAAGATTCTAGTAGTGAAAAGGAATCGATAAATCTTGAAATGATAGTCCTTTCACTCCACTACTACTATAGTGTCTGTAGTGTCAGTCTAACGACTGGGTCTTGAATTAGATTGGATAGGGATAGGTCGGACAGGGAATCGAATTCCGTTTTTAGTTGGGGAAGGGGCGGAAGAAACCTTGTATACAGACTCATGAAAGTATATGAGTGCTCCCGCATTTATTCAATATTAGTTAGATTAGTTAGATTGAATAGCTAATTGGCTTTCTTTTTTTTATATTTATTTAAATAGTTCTATTAAAATATTATTATTCTACTATATTATTCTAATAAATTCTTTCTTTTCTGTAACCTCTAGTCAAAGAATTTATTAGTCAAAGAATTTATTAGGCTGTCTTCCGATTGTTTTAGAGAACGAATCGGGAGACGGTAAGGATTAGATCAAATGGAAATAAGAGATGGAAATAAGAGTATGCAAAGTAATCTGCCTTGATTCTTTGATTTTTACTTAATGAAATTACTTAATGAAATTACTTAATGAAATGGGGGGAAACAAAATAAAACATAGGTCTTATTATTCCTACCTGTTAGTAACATTCATTCCCTTAATACTTCCAAGTACGTCTCTGGATATTTTGTTTATGCTTAATGTTTTCCGATTCTACTAGAAATCAGATTAGAACTTGTTAGATGTTCTAATTTGATTCATTTTATTGGATTGTTTGTTTCGTCAATGGTGTTAGCCCAGAATCCCTTTTTGACTCTGGACCAGCGATTCCACTAGAAGAATACTATTCTTATAGTATAGTATTATTAGTGAATAATACAAAAAAAGAGAGAATAATACAAGAAGAAGAATTAGTGAACAATAATGAAATAATTCCTTCATATTGATAGAGATAGGAGACAAAATTTACATGGATATAGTAAGTCTTGCTTGGGCTGCTTTAATGGTAGTTTTTACATTTTCCCTTTCCCTCGTAGTATGGGGAAGAAGTGGACTCTAAAGGTACTACTAATTGAGTTAAGGGATCAAACTGTATCAATTGTTTTATAGTCGGGTTCTGAGATTTTTTTAACTATTGAATTTTAGTATTTAATTAATACTAATTAATTGAATTCAAATATATCTGCATTTCGAAATTCTATTGTATTCTAGTGGCGTAATGTATTCTATGGATAATGAAAATACTCTTTCAATCAAACAAATATTTGAATTATTCCCATGTTTGTATTTTGAAAGTCAAGGGAATTAAAATAATAGGAAATGGAATCCTATTCCAACCGAAATCTTCCTAAGATTTCTATTTCGATGAACTGGCTCTTACCAAAGTTATATATGGAAAATGAGGAACCGCGGAACCCCCCCCCCCTACTACTCTATTTTTTTGCCCCGTCCTTTTCTTTTTTCAAAGAGAAAAGAAAATAGTTCTGTTATTAGTTATTAAGCGGATACACAATTTATATAGGAAACAAAATAGACATACATAGGAGTTGTCTAACGAGATACTACACATAATAAGATATTGGCGTTGCCTTAGGCGAATACCATATTACGTATTTACCTTACCGCTTGTTTTATTTTTTTGTATTTTAGGTTCGACGAAATTTGATTTATGCTTTATTGAACTCATTTCATATCATCATGGTTCAAACGTTAAAAATCGGTTGGGTTTTACCACCAATTTTTTCGTAATACAAAAAAGTTTTTCATAGAACCCCCGGATCATCTGTCAACTATTTAATAACAACTATTTAATCAATTACTTCTTCGGAATGCTAAAAAGATTACTTTTTTTTAATACGATACCGGGATTGAAATATGATACCGAGATTGGATTGGTATTGAAAATAATCAGAAATCTATAAATTCGAATCGGAAGAATAAGAGTTGCTTTTTGATTATTTCAGATTGATTGGAACCAATACAAATCAAATAGATGAAACAAAGAAAAAAAGGGGACGCTATGCTATGTAAAATATATATATAGAATATGAAGATACATATTGTAGATTGATCCATATTAAACCTCTTTTTTTATAGAGTAAAACTTTATATACTACAATAATAGATAGATAGTATGGTAGAAAGAAATAGATTTGATTTCTTTCTACCATACTATCCGGATTCATAGAATCCTGTTGATTCTAGTCCGATCATCTCATTTAAGACTAAGACCCGAAATTGAAATCCTTTTTCATTTTTTTTATTTAATCATTGCATTGATAAGAATTCAAAAGTCATGTTTAAGTAAAATTAGTCACTTTGACTTACCGTTTTTACGTAAATTATAAGTAAAAAGGCAGTAGGAACTAGAATGAACAGTGCAGTAGCAATAAATGCGAGAATATTTACTTCCATAATCTCTCTGTTTTCTTTCTCTTTAATTTCCAATAAATAACTCGGGATTTAATCCCATAGAGATGATAAAGCTTTCGTAGGCAAATTCAACGGTATAAATTACATCTCGATGATATCAAATCGGATCAATATTATGAATAACAATATCTGAGCTATTCAATCGATTCATCATCGAGAATTGAATAGTATAACATAGGAAGATCTTTTATCCATACCAAATTCAAAGATTTGATTTCTGATGCAATCAATAAATCCTTTCTTTTTTTTTTTTTTATTTTAAGAGTTTTTTTTAAGGTGACGAAGAAGAAAGAAAAAAAAAGAGGGATCCCTGTTAGGAATTAAACTAGGTTTGTTATTTTTATTCCCCTTCACACACGAAATGAATTGATGTCTTTTTTATTGGATTTGTATCCATCGGGACTGACGGGGCTCGAACCCGCAGCTTCCGCCTTGACAGGGCGGTGCTCTGACCAATTGAACTACAATCCCAGGGAAAAAGCGTACAGCATACATATTCTTACGATTTGATTCCAACCCTTTCTTTTTTTATTTAAAATTCGAATGGTTGTGTTGGAACTGACAGAGGCGGGACTTTTTTATATATTGATATCGACACGGATTGTGAGTAATCCGTTCGTTATTGCCAAATCGATTGAAAAATGAATCAATGAAAATAAAAAAGAGTCTTTTTTGTTTATTTATTTTAATCCTTTCCTTAGACTTTATACTTACAGATCCTGATATGAATCTAGTAGCAAGATCCGAATTTGTGGAAAAAATACGTAATACGGAAAAAAAAAAAGAAATAGTGCTAGGGATGTATCATATTTTTCTTCTTCCGTATCAGAGCACATCGGTCATTTCCGGAGAACAACAAATGGGTTATATCATTTCATGGTGGATCGGCAAATTATTGGGCCGAGCTGGATTTGAACCAGCGTAGACATATTGTCAACGAATTTACAGTCCGTCCCCATTAACCGCTCGGGCATCGACCCAGGAAGAATCCATTTCGGTCTTTATTGATAATCCATGATCAACTTCCTTTCGTAGTACCCTACCCCCAGGGGAAGTCGAATCCCCGCTGCCTCCTTGAAAGAGAGATGTCCTGAACCACTAGACGATGGGGGCATACTTCCCCGACCGCCATTATACTATGTTCATAGTATGAACAGTTTTTTGAAATTGTCAATATAATGGAATGATATAATTCGATCAGAAGTATCTTTCCATCTTTCAAAATTTCATATAATTTTTTGATTCATCATTTAGATTTCGAAATTGATCATTTCAATCGCCAATCTATTTTTCTAAAAAAAAAATAGAAAAAAGATAAGGAATGCAAAAGAAAGATAGGACCCTTTCAGGGAATGATTGGTTTGCTGGAAAAGGCGAGGGGTTTAAACTTCATTTCTTTCATTTTCATTCATTGTTAAGATTCGGTAGGTATATTTCTATCTCACACTAAGCCGGGAAATAAAAAAAAGATAATCAATCCGAAAATCGGGTAAGACGGATAGGGATCCACAAGTTATTGAAAATTTTTTTTTCAATAAGAATTTGGTTGAGGGAAAGGACAAATTGAATCCATTTATCAATGATTCGATGAAATATTTGAATTGGTGGGTACATGTATCAATGAAATGAATTTCGTTATGATGAGGATGACTTCAATTCGAATCGGTTTTGAAATAATTCATTCCATTGATATTGATATTTATCAAATCAAATATCAATAAACGGTTTTATTAACTATACTCTATTCACTAGGTAAATAGAATTTTTTCTTCCTTATTGATTGAGTCGCTATGCGGATAAAATATATCTATGTACATATATTCTAATCTTATATCTTATATATATAAATATATGCAGTAACAAATATATGTACTAGACTCATATTGGCTAGTTCCTTATTCAGGAATTGAATCAAACGGGGCCCTTTTAACTCAGTGGTAGAGTAACGCCATGGTAAGGCGTAAGTCATCGGTTCAAATCCGATAAGGGGCTTTCTTTTGACTTTTTTCATAAAACTCCAGCAGTAGTATTTATATTTGAAGGAAGAATAGAGATATTTTTGATATTTGTAATAAGTTTATATTTGTAATAAAAAAACGAAGGAATCGTAGAATCTCATTAGAAAATGGAATTATGAATTCGAATTCTAATAAGTTATCGTTATCATTCTAACGAATACAGTAAAGTGATTCTAGTTATAAAGTGAAACATTTTTATTATGATTTTTTTCTATTTTTTTTTTATAATGAATAATGATATCTCCTTTAATTGCCAGATATTCCTATTTTTGATTATTCCAATCAAAAAGATTGGAAAGATTAAAAAAAAGTAAGTGGACCTAACCCATTGAATCATAACTATATCTACTATTCTGATATTCAAATTCGATAGAGATGAAATTCGAACAGTGGATCTTTTTTTATTTTGTTTTTAATACTTCTTTGGTTTGGACTCCGTAAGAATCAATCTGTCGATATTTCCGATTAAATCTTCTTGTTCCTAGAGGTTCTATAGGAATAAATTGCTATTCCCTTCCTCCACGCGGAAGAGCTTATTCCAAGTTCCAACATACAAGTCATTTTAATAATATCTTTTTTTTATTCCGAACACAAAAAAAGATCAATTTACATTTCTATTATTTTCTATTATTTCTATACGATATGATATATCTATAGAAAAATAAATCTATCAAATCATGGCTTCGCGTATCAAATTTTTTCTTTTCATATCGATGCATACGATATTTTTCCGGCAATTAATGGATGCGAGAAAGAGACTGTAAGTGAAAGTCTCTTATTATTAAAGAAATTCAAAACAATATTAAATAATCTGACAGATAGATAAAAAAAAAAGTCAAAATATTCGAAGTATATTTCTTACCTCGATCTGCAAAAAAGTATACTTTGGGGTTTTTTTGATTAATCTGAAAGAAAGGAAAATAGAACAAAGAAGACAATAAAAGAAAAAAATGTAAAATAGAAAGTAATAAAATATATGATCCTGTAGTAGTTTCCTAGACATAGAAATTAAAAGAATATAGAAAACGATTTATTTTTATCAATTTCACGAACAAGATTCAAGAATAAGATTATTTGATGAAAGGAGAGGAGTATGTCTGGGGATCCACTGGTAGCAAGAGCGAGAAAAGGGATCATTTGTTTCTTGAACAGTTCTTTCAAAAATTTATCTATCGGATTTATGAGTCATAAGAAATTCATGATTCATGACTTAGGGGATTTTTAAGAATAGAAAGGAATAACCGAATTGAGTTCATGGATTTGACCTAGGTATCAATAGACCAATAAATAAATGATTTTTATATTCGAAACCCATTAGAAAAGAAGGGACAGTCTTGCGGAGAAAAAAAATCATATATAAATGATAAAAGCCTCGAAAGTCCCATCCCTGTAAATGCTATGGGGTGTTCGGAAATGGTTGAAGTAGTTGAATAGGAGGATCACTATGACTATAGCTCTTGGTAAATTTACCAAAGATGAAAATGATTTATTTGATATTATGGATGACTGGTTACGGAGGGACCGTTTCGTTTTTGTGGGTTGGTCCGGTCTATTGCTCTTTCCTTGCGCCTATTTCGCCTTGGGGGGTTGGTTCACAGGTACAACCTTTGTAACTTCATGGTATACTCATGGATTGGCAAGTTCC